AGACTGTTTCAACATCAAAAACAACAAAAACTAGAGCAAACATGTAATAGCGGATTCGGAATTGTAACCAAGCATCCCCCCTCGGTTCTATGCCCGATTCATAACTAGAGAGCTTCTCTGGTCCTTCACTAATCGGGGCCAAAACTCCGGAAATTAGAAATGCCAAAATAGGAATAACACTTGATATTATTAGAAATGCCCAGAAAATATCATATTCGTAAAGCAGAAACATAGAAGCACTCCTATTAATGTGGAATATACCGAATTAGTTGATTCAAATTGGAATTCTCAATTCATCCATAACTGCATTAGTCGAAACAACAATTTTGATCAAACCACATAGTTTCGTTTGTTTACTTGTTGTGGGTCATGTATCGTCTCAAGATTCATCCAACGGAATCCCACTTACACTTACTTCGATTCTATTTAGATATGGTGTAGACATATAATGCTATTATACAAATCAAACTCTCTCCTACCTTGCCTCGGGTTTTCTATCAAACAAAAAAGGGAATTAAGGAATTTTTTTTAAAGACTATTTTAAATAATATGAATTGAAATTGAAATAATATTCAAACAATATTATTCAAATAAGATTAAATGAAATATTAAACATAAATAATTTCAATATTCTATTAATATAATAGAGCCAAAGAGGAGGTCTGGCCCATTTTTTCTCTCTCTCTCTTTTTTTTTTTTTTTTCTTAGTGATTTAGAATATAGTCAGTAGTCAGATGTAATAGAATTTCTAGAAATTTCCATCTCGGGATTTATGGTATATTCTACGTGGCTGTGTTGGTGTATTCTTTTCATTAAGATCCGGATAGAGGATTATTGTTTCTATTGATTTGATACGGATACGAAAACAGAATGCATCGACCAATTCGATTCTCTCTCCCTGTCCCAGATTTATACTTAATTGATTTGATTCAATCCATTGAATTGTGAGGAACCCTTACATATAAAAACTCATGGGTTCCTATACCCAAATTAGGAAACTTTGGACCTGTACTACCCCGGCCCCGGCTTTACCCCCGAGTTAGAAGTCTTGAAAGAATCATTTCAGACCCATTTCTAGGACTAAAGATCGTGATTTGGAATGACTCGAAATACTTATTTATTTAATGTAATAATAACACCTAGCAGGACCAACCAACGAGTTAGGTTTCGTGACAACAAAAAACGTTTCTTTTGAAGCAAACCTAAAAAATGGGGCATAGTTTAATGGTAGAGTCGGCTGAATCGTAAATGATTTACAGAAGATACTTCGAATGGAATCATGCGTTGTCGAACGATTCGATAGACAAAATCTCCCCATCCCAAAACCAACTCATAGAACATAGAAATAGAAGAGGGTGCGTTGATACATTTAGGACCAATTCATTGTCTCTAAAACAATGAATTGGGATTGTTGTTCTGCCAAAAGGCGATACGTCGGGGGATTCCTAACTCATCCAAGTTCAAATGGGCCCTAATCTTTTTAGATAAAGTCTGCATTGGTAGAATTGGAATGATGAACAATTTGGATTGGGTAGATTGGAATAAAAAAAAAATAAGTTAGTAAGTTTAAGTATTGTACAGAAAAATGACTACTTGCTTTGCTAAGCCGGTTATACGAAGAAAAGCCTATTGTACAATGAAACTTACCAAAGAGCTTCGTTTTTGAAACTCTGGCTTTTCTACAAATACAAGAACAAGAATAGGTTCTAGATAATGTGACTTACTATTAGATTGAATTTGGATTTGATTTGGTTGGGTCAGGTTGGAGTTTTTCTTGAGCCAGGCTCATGTTATGATTTTGACTTCATAAATTGACTTGGGTATACCAAAGCAAAGGTGTATCACTAAATCTTGGATCATGGACAAATAAAAGAGGAAAAAGGCCGTATGTCATTCACAGACGAAGATTAATGAAGAAGAATGGGTTTGTTTATCCGAGATTTGAAAATACCGATCCGATTGGATCCATTGGAATAAATTATTGTTTTCAAGCCCCGAGGGATCTCCGTGATCCTGTGGGAATGATTCCATTTCTATGGAACAATCAACCGGCCGATCACACGCACTAATTAGGAAATGAATACAAAAATGTATAGGGCTATACGGACTCGAACCGTAGACCTTCTCGGTAAAACAGATCAAACTTATTATTATCGAAATGATTCGAACTGTTTCAAAGACCCAACATGCGTTTTTTTTTTGCATTGGGCTCTTTCATTAACTGATAAAAAGATCGGCTAGTCCACCATATTTTTTCTTGACAGGAAGATAACGAGATGGCTCCATGCGCTCGGATTCATTATTTGAATTCTGATCCGGGAGCAATACCAAAGTGTTTCAAAGAAGGGTTACCCTGACGTAGGTCTGCCTCCGGCCTAGATCAACCTAAGTTAAATAGAGTCTCTATCAATCCGCCCCAAGAGTCAAATATGATACTTCATACACCTTAAAGTTCATAGGACGAAAAGAGGTTATTTTGAGGTCCTTATCCTCATTATGC